TGTATCAATCCTTACATCTCCTACTACTGGTGGGGTAACAGCTAGTTTTGGTATGTTGGGAGATATCATTATTGCTGAACCCAATTCCTATATTGCATTTGCGGGTAAAAGAGTAATTGAACAAACATTGAATAAAACAGTACCTGAAGGTTCACAAGCGGCTGAATATTTATTCCAGAAGGGCTTATTTGACCTAATTGTACCACGTAATCCTTTAAAAAGCGTTCTGAGCGAGTTATTTAAGCTCCACGCTTTCTTTCCTTTGAATTAAAATTCAATCAAGTAGAGCACACAAAATTCAATTAGTTTATTTGTAGCAAACAAGTAGTTAGTTTATAAGAATCAAAGTAAATAAGAATGGAGTTTTCTTTGATGACCTAAGATCTAATTGTAGAAAGAATAAAAAGTTGTGGATAACTCTTTTTTTTACCTAGAATCCCGATTACTAATTAAGAAGTCTCTATCAACAAGATAAAAGAGTGAATTCTTCCTTTCGTGAAATTAGGCAAATAAAATGAATTTCGTCTTATGTCTTATGTATATAATCAAATAGAGAAAAGATAGATATATAGTTTTTTATCTTTCTCGATCTCCCGAAAATCCCATTTCACTAAAAATTCCTGTTGGGTCGCATTCTAACGAATCTTTCGATAATCTGTAAGAAACTCTTTCTTTATTAAAAATTCGAAGACAAGAACAAAAGACAAAGAAATGAAGAAAAATAATAAAGTGAATTATCATACATATCTTTCATGTAGAAAGATGAATAAGTCCATTTATTTAGTTCTACATTCCTTGGACTTATTCTATATACTCACTTAGATATATAGATACTTATTTCTATACTAAGAATTTGAAATTTAATTAATTAATAATAATTATAATTCTTAATTATAATTATTATAAGATATTTCTTTTTTATAAAAAAGAAATAATAGCAGGTACAAATAGTAAATCGAGGTACCCATTTTATGACAACTTTCACTTTCCCCTCTATTTTTGTGCCTTTAGTAGGCCTAGTATTTCCGGCAATTGCAATGGCTTCTTTATCTCTTCATGTTCAAAAAAACAAGATTGTTTAGATCTGATGGGACCCAATCTCATCCGTTTTTTTTCAAAACTTAGACTTGTAGCATAACACAGATATCTATTTCGAAAAATAGGTGTAATTTCCGCCGAACATAAAGGAAAAAGTTCTTATGCCTGCAGAAAAGGATCTATGGGTAAATGAATTCTAGCTAGTTTCAAATAGATCAGGATCACTGGATGGCTAAAATGTAAAGTCGGTGTATCTATAGGTATATCAATATGTATAGTGGGCTCATATGAAGGGTATGTTATTTATTATTTTAGATCTAACCAATTTGATGAATTACTCCTAAAGGTTCACATCAAACTAGTGCTAGTTGATGAGAGTTACTTCGGAAACAAAAAAAAGTAAAGTCAAATTCATTTGGGGTATTCTCTCAATTCCAATAAAATACAATCAGATCAAGTATGAGTTGGCGATCAGAAGATATATGGATAGAACTTATAACGGGGTCTCGAAAACTAAGTAATTTATGCTGGGCCCTTATCCTTTTTTTAGGTTCATTAGGATTCTTATTGGTTGGAACTTCCGGTTATCTTGGTAGAAATTTGATATCTTTTTTTCCGTCTCAGCAAATCATTTTTTTTCCACAAGGGATCGTGATGTCTTTCTACGGGATCGCGGGTCTCTTTATTAGTTCCTATTTGTGGTGCACAATTTCCTGGAATGTAGGTAGTGGTTATGATCGATTCGATAGAAAGGAAGGGATAGTGTGTATTTTTCGTTGGGGATTTCCTGGAAAAAATCGTCGCATATTCCTACGATTCCTTATAAAAGATATTCAGTCCGTTAGAATAGAAGTTAAAGAGGGTATTTATGCTCGTCGTGTCCTTTATATGGATATCAGAGGCCAGGGGGCCATTCCCTTGACCCGTACTGATGAGAATTTGACTCCACGAGAAATTGAACAAAAAGCCGCCGAATTGGCCTATTTCTTGCGCGTACCAATTGAAGTCTTTTGAGAAATGTAAATATGGGCTGAAGAATGAATGCTTTCTCAGCAGGAGGGCAAAATGCAAGAATCCTCTTTTTTTTCTATAACATAACTTAACTGAAGTTTTGTCAGAACGTTAAGTCGAGCCAAAGTCGACATATATGGAACAACCATAAAAGAAAACTCTTTTTGTGTCGTATACAAATCCACGCAACTCAATTCAACAACAAGTATAACAAATTGAACTAATAGATTCAATTCATCTCATATATCAAACGATTTCGAAAGAAAGAAATTTCTTTTTTTTTTTTTTTAAGTTCAATATTTGTTGGAATTGATACTTTAGATGCAGATAAATCATATCTTATAAATTATTTCTTTTTTGTCAATCGACCTTTTTTTATCCTTTCTTTTGTATTCCTTAATAACCAACAATTGGTTTTCTTTATAATGATAACTGGACAATTTATGTCTTG